AAGAGAATAGATCTTCCATTTTTCTACCACATATCCTATTTTGAAACCAAGAAATCGTATTTTTTTTTCATTAAAAAAATACTTTCCTATTCAAATTAGATGTTGTGGGAGACCCTAATGGGGTTAGGGTCTTTCCCTGGAATGAATAAAGGATTTAAAATGAGGAAATACGGGTAAACCAGAGTTTTGGCGACTATCCAATAATTTTAGTGTCCGAATCTAAGGTTCAGACTATCTGATTTTTGCAGTTGTTAGCAATTTTTCGCGAAAAATCATGCATTCATTTTCTAGGATATTTTTATTAAAGATTTCATCGAAAACTTACAGCAGCTTGCCAAACAAAAGCTAAGAGCAAAAAAAACAAAGGGATGACTGGCATAATATCTACGATTGGATTCAAAAAAGCATAGGCTTCAGGCAATTTGCCGAAGAAGAAAAAAGGACTCAAATAAAGGGCAGAATTAATACAGATCAAACTTGCGGTATTAAGCATAGCAGACATTTTGTTCTTGGAGATAATTGCAATTTGATTGAGTTTTTGAGATACGGAAAAAGGAAGAAAGTCTGTAAGGTATACAAAAAATCCTTCTTTCTTTTTCTTGAAATCCACCCAATCAAAAATCCTCCAATTCTCAAAGGAGAATAGAAGGAATCATACTTTCATACAATATCTTAATTGAATTCTATGTAATGATCAATAAATTCAATTATATTCTATTATAGATAGATAATATCTATAATCTATAATAATATGTATCAAAATCCTAATACCAGTATATTCTATAGATATATAGATCTTTGGACTGGAGTTGACAAAAAATCAATAACAAGACTATTGTTTTTTAGTGTGAATTTAAAATGGAAATGGGGCGTGGCCAAGTGGTAAGGCAACGGGTTTTGGTCCCGCTATTCGGAGGTTCGAATCCTTCCGTCCCAGAGCATATCCTTTTTTTTGGTATTTCGTGTTTAGTTCAAATGCAGAGTTGGAAATCGATGAAATGATTGGGGCGGGGGTGGTTTATCTTATCCCCTATTTTTTTGCACTTTATGAAAAGATTAGTATTGAAAATATGTTAACAAAAATCCATTTAAAATGAAGAAATGTTTAGCTTATCTATAGGGTTATGGTTATATGGTACGTGTCGTTTTAGTTCAATCACAAGAATGGAATTTCTAGGATTCAAAAAGTAGAAAAGGTGGAATCTATTCTATATCAATCACTTGAAGATTAAGATTCAAAACGTTATTTGTTTCTATTTATAGATTCTAGATTTCTACTTTCTATTCTATTTTATCTAAAAAATAGCTTTAGGTATGTTAAAGCTGCTGTCATGCTAAGACTTTTTCAGAAAAATAATTCCACTACCCATATTACACATATCTCCTATATAGAAGTTACACATACATAGAAAATCTAAGATCTAGAGTACGACGGCTATGTACAACTCAACCAATGACTATTCATGATTCCACGATTGAATCAATTCAGTTCCAAATAAGAGGAATGTTATGGTAAAACTTCGTTTGAAACGATGTGGTAGAAAGCAACGTGCGACTTGAAGGATATGATCCTTTGTGGATTTTTTCATCCACCATTTTCCATTTATCTAGTAATAAATGATGAAGGTGCTCTTGTCTCGACATTGTTTTTACATTAGAACCCTTCCTTTTGGGGGAGTTGTTAATAGTTCACGATGGAGCTCGAGTAGAAAAGGATTCAGTTCTTTTTCGGGGTCAAGAATCTAGGGTTAATGCCAATCAATCCGAACAACTTCGTAAATAGATCTTCTTCCATATAATATATCCAAATCTGAAGGATCCAATTCAAACAAGTTTGCAATTCAAAAAAAAAAACTTGTTGCAATTGATCAAACTTTTTGGATTCAAAGTGTATCGCGGGGAATCTATTGTCCGTATGATTCTTTAATCAACAAGGGGTATGTTGCTGCCATTTTGAAAGCATTAAGAAAAGAAGCACCGGAGTCATGTCTAAACCCAATGATTTAAAATCAAAAAATAAGGATCCAAAAACAAGGAAATGCCGTTTGAATTGTCTCGCTAGTCTCAAGAATTGGATCAAACTCAAGAATCTAAATCGAATTTTAAACGAGACAAAGAAAGCGGGGTAAAGACCGCTCAATAAATGAAATTGACTAAAGATTTTCTTTGAAAATAATCTAACTTGAGTTATGAGTACGAATGGTTTCTTTTTTATTTTCTTCCTGCAAATAAAAAAGACTGAAATCATAGTATAGTCTATGTTATAGGCTCTTTTGTCATTGATTTATTAGAATATTCGAATTGTATATATACATAGACAAAACTTTGAATTCAATCATTTTTTCTCGAGCCGTACGAAGAGAAAACTTCTTATACGGTTCTAGGGGGGGTCCTGTTCATCTATATCTATCCCAATGAGCCGTCTATCGAATTGTTGCAATTGATGTTCGATCTCGCAGAGAAGGAAAAGACCTTAGAACACTGGGGTTTTATGATCCAATAAAGAAACAAACTTATTTAAATGTTCCTGCTATTCTATATTTCCTCGAAATAGGGGCTCAACCCACAGTAACTGTTCATAATCTTTTAAAGAAAGCGGAAGTTTTTAAGGAACTTCCGTCCAATCAAACGAAATTAAATTAAAGTAATACCAAGGGGGGTACCAACTTGTATAGAATTTTCTATAGTTTTTCTATACTTGTTTTTTTGACCCCCTTTTTCTGTTCTATTCGTATCTATTTATCATTGCTTCCATTGAATCTGACGGTCTAGAACGAAAAAACTTGATATGATAAATAAAAAATCGGGACATTTCCTTCAATTGTGCGGTTTTCATTAGAACTCCACTAACCGAAAGAAATCTACTTTACTTATTCCACTTAGATTGATGAAATCCATCTATTATGCAACGATTTTTTTCTTTCATTTAGATTTTTTATTGTATCTATCTATACAATATGTAGATTAGATATGTAGTGCTAATAGAGGTTGAATATTATTGGATTGTTAATTTTATTTCAAATAAAATGCAATTTCTTTTTCTTTATTCCAGTTTATTCTTTTTTCACCATTTTTTTTTATATTGACAACAGTGTATCGAACAAATATAATTCATCTTGATAAGTGAGAAGGGGTCCATTTATTTCCGTCCCATAGGTTTTTTTACCAAATTCAAATGATCTGTTTTTTTTTTTTTTTTGTTGAATGATTTGATTAGTTCATCTCCTTTCTCTTTGTTTCAATTCAACTTGATTTATTTTTGATTTTTATAGTGTATCTATAACATACCTGAGTTGAAAACTACATTTTTTTTTCATTTCGCTTTTATTCGGGTTGCTAACTCAACGGTAGAGTACTCGGCTTTTAAGTGCGGCTAGAATCTTTTACACATATAGATGAAGCGAGGAATTCGTCCATACCATTGGAAAAGTTTGGAAGACCGCGACTGATCCTGAAAGGGAATGGATGGAAAAAATAGCATGTCGTATCAATGGAAAGTTCCAAGCGTATTTCATTTTTATAGGATCGGTAGAAAACCCTGTTGAAATTCTTGGAATGGAACAAAAGAAAGTTGGGTCGAATGAATAAATGGATATGGCCCCAGGGCTTCAATTTTTTATTAGAAAGAAAAAGCAACCAGCTTTTGTTCTTAATTGGAATAATTTCCCGATCTAATTAGACGTTAAAAGTAGATTAGTGCCTGATACGGGAAGAGCTTCTTCTCCCACGAGTGGATTCTATCTTTTTTTACTGAATCCTAACTATTGGCATTCTATATTATGGAATGGAGGTGTGTAAAAGAAGCAGTATATTGATAACGAATTTTTCCGAAATCAAAAGAGCGATTAGGTTTAAAAAATAAAAGATTTCTAACCATCTTCTTATCCTATAACATAGACTAAATGAAATGGAAAAAAGAAAGGGCAGAGAATCTGTTGATAAGTTCGAGGTATTTTTTCTTAGTAGAAAAGAATACCCCGTTTTGACTGTATCGTACTATGTAGCATTTGATAACCCCCTAAACTACCTTTGATTCCAATCGAATTTCAAATGGAGGAAATCCAAAGAGATTTACAGTTAGAGAGATCTCGACAACAGGACTTTCTATATCCACTTATTTTTCAGGAGTATATTTATGCATTTGCTCATGATCGTAGTTTGAGTCGATCCTTTTTGTCAGAAAATCGGGATTCTGAGAATAAATCCAGTTTACTGATTGTGAAACGGTTAATTACTCGAATGTATAAACAGAACCACTTTCTGATTTCTACGAATGATTTGAAGAAAAATCCATTTTGGGGCCGCAACAAGGATTTGTATTCTCAAATCCTATCAGAGGGGTTTTCTTTTATTGTGGAAATTCCATTTTCTCTACGATTAATATCTTCTCTAGAAGGGAAAAGGCAAAAGATAGTCAAATCTCATAATTTACGATCCATTCATTCAATATTTCCCTTTTTAGAAGACAATTTTTCACATTTCGATTTTGTGTTAGATATCCTAATCCCCTACCCTGTCCATGTAGAAATCTTGGTGCAAACCCTTCGCTATTGGGTAAAAGATGCCCCTTCTTTGCATTTCTTACGATTCTTTCTCAACGAGTATTGGAGTCTTAGTACTCTAAATAAAGCCGGTTTAAAACGAAATCAAAGATTCTTTTTATTCTTATATAATTCTTATGTATGTGAATACGAATCCATTTTCCTATTTTTACGTAACCAATCTTCTCATTTACAATCAACATCTTTTGGAGTTCTTCTTGAACGAATCTATTTCTATGGAAAAATAGAATGTCTGGGGAGCGTCCTTCTTAAGGTTACGGATTGTCAGGTGAACCTTTGGTTGGTCCAAGAACCTTGCATGCATTATGTTAGATATCAAAGAAAATGCATTCTGGCTTCAAAAGGGACGTCTCTTTTTATGAATAAATGGAAATGTTATCTTGTCACTTTTTGGCAATGGCATTTTTCCCTCTGGTTTCATCCACGAAGGATTTCTAT